TGATTCGGATGGTCGAAAAATTAGCAGAAAATCGATTAGAATAAAAGAAATCAGTAAAGAAATACCCCGATGGTCATACAAATTAATTACCGATTTAGAACAACAATCAGGAGAATATCAAGAAGACGTACCAATAGATCATCAAATTCGTTCAAGAAAGGGCAAACGTGTAGTAATTTTTACTGTTAACAGGGAGAATAGTGATTCTAATATTACGGATACTAATATGCCCGATGAAATCGACGAAGTGGCTTTGATACGTTATTCACAACAATCAGACTTTCGGCGGAATATAATCAAAGGTTCTATGCGAGCTCAAAGACGTAAAATAGTTATTTCAGAATTGTTTCAAGCAAATGTGCATTCCCTCCTTTTTTTTGAAAGACTACAAAAATTCCCTCTTTTTTCTTTTGATATCTCCGGATTGATTAAACTTTTTTTTCGAAATTGGGTGGGTAAGGGAGAAGCATTCAAAACGGTAGAGTATACAAAAGAACAAACAAAAAGAGAAGAAAAAAAAGCAAAGAACAAAAGAAAGGAAAAAGTTCGAATAGAGATAGCAGAGGCCTGGGATAGCATTCCACTTGCGCAAGTAATAAGAGGTTGTATGTTACTAACTCAATCTATTTTTAGAAAAAGTATTCTATTACCTTTATTAATAATTACAAAAAATATTGGCCGTATACTCCTATTCGAACTTCCTGAATGGGCTGAGGATTTCCAGGAATGGAATAGAGAGGTACATCTTAAATGTACCTATAATGGGGTTCCATTATCCGAAACAGAATTTCCAAAAAATTGGTTGACAGATGGTATTCAGATAAAAATATTGTTTCCGTTCTGTCTGAAACCTTGGCGCAAATCCAAACTACGATCCTCGCAGAAAGATCTAATGAAAAAGAAAAAAGAAAAAGATGATTTTTGTTTTTTAACAATTTGGGGAATGGAAGCAGAACTTCCTTTTGGTCCGCCCCGAAAACGTCCTTCTTTTTTTAAACCCATTTTTAAGGAATTCAAAAAACAAATTGAAAAATTAAAAAAGAAGTATTTGCGAGTTCTAACAGTTTTCAAAGAAAAAACCAAATTACTTCCAAAGGTTTCAAAAGAAATCAAAAAATGGGTTTTCGGAGGTATTTTTTTTATAAAAAAAATAATAAAAGAACTTTCAAAAGTAAATCCAATTCTATTGTTTAGATTAAGAGAAGTATATAAATCGAACGAACTTAAAGAAGAAAAAGATTCCACGATAAGCAATGAGATAATTCACGAATCATTTAGTCAAATTGCATCTCCGAGTTGGACAAATTCTCCATTGACAGAAAAAAAAACGAAAGATGTCACTGATAGAACAAGTACAATCCGAAATCAACTAGAAAAAATCTCAAAAGAGAAAAAAAAAGTAACTCCAAGAATAAAAAATCTTAGTCCTAACAAAACAAATTCTAATGCTAAAAGATTTGAAAAATGGCAAATATTAAAAAGAAGAAATGCTCGATTAATCTGTAAATTACCCTCCCTTTTAAAAATTTTCATTGAAAAAATCTATACAGATATATTTGTATCTATCATTAATATTCCCAGAATAAATACAGAATTTTTTCTTAAATTAACAAAAAAATTTATTGATAAATTTATTTACAATAATGAAAGAAAACAAGCAACAATTACTACAAAAAAGAAAACTCCAATTTCGTTTATTTCGGCTATAAAAAAGCCACTTGATAAGATTCGAAATATTAAAGAAACTTCACGTATTTTTTATGACTTATCCTACATGTCACAAGCATATGTATTTTACAAATTATCACAAATAAAAATTAGTAACTCGGTAAGATCTGTTGTTCAATATCAAAATCAAAGAATACCCCCTTTTCTTAAGTCTAAAATAAAGGATTCTTTTGAAAGACAAGGAATGGATCATTCGAAATTAGCAAATAAGAAACTTCCGCGCTATGAAACTAATAAATGGAAAAACTGGTTAAAAGGGCATTTTCAATACCATTTATCTCAGATCAGATGGTCGAAATTAATACCAGAAAAATGGCGAAATAGAGTTCGCCAGCGTTGTATAGCCAAAAAGGCAAATTTTAGCAAGCAGCATTCATATGAAAAAGACCTGTTAGTTGGTTCCAAAAAAAAATCTGAAGTATATTTATTATCTACTGAAAAAGATAATTTTCGAAAATACTATAGATATAATCTTTTATCATATAAATTTATTAATTATGAAAATAAACCGGAATGCTTTTTTTATAGACCTCCCTTTCAAGGAAATAAGAAGCAAGAAATTTCTTATACTTATAACAGGTCTAAAACAAACCTTTTTGATATACGGAGGAACATCCCTATTCCAAATGATCTAGGGCAGGTTGATATTCCATATATGGAAAAACCAGCTGATAGAAAATATTTTGCTTGGAAAATTTTCAATTTTTATCTTAGACAAAAAGTCGATATTGAGGCCTGGATCCTAATTGATACCAATAGATATCAAAATGCGCACATTCGTACTAACAACTCTCAAATAATTTCTAAAAAAACTATTTTATATCTTATGATTCCAGAAACCAATTCACAAAATTCCCACAAAGGGTTTTTTGATTGGATGGGAATGAATGAAAAAAGGCTAAAGGGTCCTATATCGGATCTGGAGTTTTGGCTCTTCCCAGAATTTGTGTTACTTTATAAGGCATATAAAATGAAACCTTGGTTTATACCAAGCAAATTACTTCTTTTAAATTTAAATAGCAGTAAAAATATAAATATTAATGAAAAGAAAAAGATAAATTTGTTGATAGCATCGAATAAAAAGCATCGAAATGAAGAAGAACCCATAAGCCAAGGAGATCGCGGATCTGTTTTCTCACAACAAAAAGATATTGAAGAAAATTATGCAAGCTCGGACATGAAAAAGGGGAAAAAGAAAAAACAATACAAAAGCAATACAGAAGCAGAACTCGATTTCTTCCTGAAACATTATTTGCTTTTTCAATTGAGATGGGACGCAACTTTGAATCAAAGAATGATCAATAATATCAAGATCTATTGTCTCCTGCTTAGACTGATAGATCCAAGAAAAATTACTATATCCTCCATTCAAAAGAGAGAAATGAGTTTGGATATAATGTTGATTCAAAAGAATTTGACTCTCTCAGAGTTGATGAAGAAAGGAGTATTGATTGTACAACCACTTCGTCTGTCTGGCAAAAAAGACGGACAATTTATTATGTACCAAACCATAGGTATTTCGTTGCTTCATAAGAGTAAGCATCAAATTAATCAAAAATATCAAGAGCAAAGATATGTTTCTAAGAAAAATTTGGATGAAACTATTTTACCACATCAAAGAATAACCGCAAATAGAGACAAAAAGCATTTTTATTTACTTGTTCCGGAAAATATTTTATCGTTTAAACGTCGTAGAAAAGTGAGAATTCTAATTTGTTTCAATTCAAAGAATATAAATTCTATAGATAGAAATCTAGTATTTTGGAATGAAAAGAACGTAACAAACAGCATCCAAGTTTCACATGACAATATTAATAGAGAGAAAAATAAATTAATGAAATTAAAGCTCTTTCTTTGGCCTAATTATCGATTAGAAGATTTAGCTTGTATGAATCGTTATTGGTTTGATACCAATAATGGCAGTCGTTTCAGTATGTTAAGAATACATCTGTATCCGTGATTGAAATTCTGTGAATAATACACTTTTTCTATATATCCTAGATCCTATTTCTATATACCCTAGAATAGAAAATAGAATTTCTAGGGTATATGAAAGTAAACAAATAGACAGATCATGCGCTTTTCTTATCTCACATCTCATTCGAGTATCCAATATGAAATGACTTTGACTAATATCTCAATTAAATCTCGAAATGAATTAACAGAAACTTCTGAATTTTAGGTCTAAATTTTTCGATGCGAAAATGTACCACTCGTTTTCTATTCCTATCTAAATAGAATTTCAAATTTGATTGATTGGTCTGAATTCAGAAAATTAGGAGTTATTTGCATTAAATTATTGTATATACCACATAAAAACTAATAGCATTATTATTACTGATCGGTAAAATCCATATCTGGACAAGGAAAAAGGAGCATTTTTTTATGGTAAAAAATTCAGTAATTTCGATTATTTCTCAAAAAGAAAACGAAGAAAATAAAGGGTCTGTTGAATTTCAAGTATTCAGTTTCACCACGAAGATAAGGAGACTTACTTCACATTTGGAATTGCACAAAAAAGACTTTTCATCTCAGAGAGGTTTGCGCAAAATTTTGGGAAAACGTCAACGACTACTAGCCTATTTGTCAAAAAGAAGGAGAGGACGCTATAAAGAATTAATTGATGAGTTGGATATTCGAGAAATAAAAACGCGTTAATTTGAAGCACGATACCATTTGATGAGCTTAGTCATTTAAATTTGAATGAACTTCTTTTTACTTTCAGAAATGCATGGAAGACTGACTCGGGAAAAACTTATGATTACACCAATTACAAGAAATGACCTTATGATAGTGAATATGGGGCCTCACCACCCATCAATGCATGGTGTTCTTCGACTGATCGTTACTCTCGATGGTGAAGATGTTATTGACTGTGAACCTATATTAGGTTATTTACATAGAGGAATGGAGAAAATTGCGGAAAATCGAACAATTATACAATATTTGCCTTATGTAACACGTTGGGATTATTTAGCTACTATGTTTACAGAAGCAATAACTGTAAATGGACCTGAACAGCTAGGCAATATTCAAGTACCTAAAAGGGCTAGCTATATTAGAGCTATTATGCTGGAGTTGAGTCGTATCGCTTCCCATTTGTTATGGCTTGGCCCTTTTATGGCAGATATTGGGGCACAGACCCCCTTTTTCTATATTTTTCGAGAACGAGAATTGATATATGACCTATTCGAGGCTGCTACCGGTATGCGCATGATGCATAATTATTTTCGTATCGGAGGGGTCGCTGCTGATCTACCTTATGGATGGGTAGATAAATGTTTGGATTTTTGCGATTATTTTTTAACTGGGGTTGCTGAATATCAAAAGCTTATTACCCGAAATCCTATTTTTTTAGAACGAGTGGAAGGCGTAGGTATTATTGGCGGAGAAGAAGCACTAAATTGGGGTTTATCGGGGCCAATGCTACGAGCTTCCGGAATACAATGGGATCTTCGTAAAGTTGATCGTTATGAGTGTTATGACGAATTTGATTGGGAGATTCAATGGCAAAAAGAAGGGGATTCATTAGCTCGTTATTTAGTACGAATTAGTGAAATGACAGAATCCATAAAAATAATCCAACAAGCCTTGGAAGGAATTCCAGGGGGGCCGTATGAGAATTTAGAAAGCCGGCGCTTTGATAGAATAAAAGACCCTGAATGGAATGATTTTGAATATCGATTTATTAGTAAAAAGCCTTCTCCCACTTTTGAATTGTCCAAGCAAGAACTTTATGTAAGAGTCGAAGCACCAAAAGGAGAATTGGGAATTTTTCTGATCGGAGATCAGAGTGTTTTTCCTTGGCGATGGAAAATCCGACCGCCGGGGTTTATCAACTTGCAAATTCTTCCGCAGTTAGTTAAAAGAATGAAATTGGCTGATATTATGACGATACTAGGTAGTATAGATATCATTATGGGAGAAGTTGATCGTTGAAATGATAATTGATATAATAGAAATAGAAGCTATCCATTCTTTTTCCAGATTGGAATCCTTAAAAGAATTTTATGGAATCATAGGGATGCTTGTCCCTATTTTCATTCTTGTATTAGGAATCACACTGGGTGTTCTAGTAATTGTTTGGTTAGAAAGAGAAATATCCGCAGGGATACAGCAACGTATTGGACCCGAATACGCGGGGCCTTTGGGAATTCTTCAAGCTTTAGCCGACGGTACAAAACTACTTTTCAAAGAAAATATTCTTCCATCTAGAGGAGATACTCGTTTATTCAGTATTGGTCCATCCATAGCAGTCATATCCATTTTACTAAGTTATTCAATAATTCCCTTTAGTTGTCGCTTTATTCTAGCTGATCTTAGTATTGGTGTTTTTTTATGGATCGCCATTTCAAGTCTTGCTCCCGTTGGATTGCTTATGTCAGGATATGGATCAAATAATAAATATTCCTTTTTAGGTGGATTAAGGGCTGCTGCTCAATCAATTAGTTATGAAATACCATTAACTCTATGTGTATTATCAATATCTCTACGTGTGATTCGGTGAGACATAAAAATTCCCCCATTTCTTTTCTTTCTAACAAGTAAAGTCAAATGATTTGACTATCGATTTTTTTATTCATCATTGAGTTGATGAATTAAACCAGATAGTTCTATGAGTGAAATAAAACGGCTTACAAACTTGCTGTTAAAAGAATGAAATCTCATTTCCTACGTACAAGAATAAGAATTAAGTGAAAGTAAACATAAGCAGTCAAGGCTGTTTACCCCAAGATTGGCTGATGACTTGAAGCGGGTTTAAAAGATCAATTGTATGGGTTTTTTCTATACTATTACCATAGCATAGATGTATTATCCTAATGAAAGATTAAAAAAACGAGTGGATGGTTAGGAAGACCAAGATACACAAAGGATTAGTAATGGAGATTCTGAAAATTATCCAATAGGATATTTTTGTTATAGAAAAATAATTCGAATTGGGGCTTTAAGTTGGTAGAAATTCTTAAGAAGTACTCCCCACGATTTCGACCCAGAGTATGTTCCTGTCCACCGATTAAGTAAATAACTATCAAAACGAAGAAATCTTTTACTTTTGATAATGCGAATAATACCTCTTTTCTGAGAAAGGAGAATAGGAACGAAATCCAATTCTTGTTATGCAATGCCTAAATTCTTTTGCCTAAATTCTTTTTCGTAATCGAAAACGAGAAGTTGAAATATCTATGGGATATTCCTCTAAAAAGTATTTTTTCTCATTCAAGGATAAGTTTTTAATCAAAAAAGAAAAATGAAAATTCTTAAAATATGAGATCAATTCAGAAGCACTTTTTTATTATAATTATAAATATAGCAGACAGAATTCCATTAGTCTAATTCTAGGCCTTAGGATAAGAGTTTTATTCTCTATCGATCCTACCAATTTGAAAGGTTCTTAGATTGATTTGTGACCTATGAGGAGCCGTATGAGGTGAAAATCTCATGTACGGTTCTGTAATAGCGATGAAAGCAGTGATGTTATTGTCGACTATGATTATCTAACAGTTTAAGTACAGTTGATATAGTTGAAACACAATCCAAATATGGTTTTTGGGGATGGAATTTGTGGCGTCAACCTATAGGGTTTATCATTTTTCTAATTTCTTCTCTAGCCGAGTGTGAGAGATTACCTTTTGATTTACCAGAAGCAGAAGAAGAATTAGTAGCTGGTTATCAAACCGAATATTCAGGTATAAAATTTGGCTTATTTTATGTTGCTTCGTATCTAAATCTACTAATTTCTTCATTATTTGTAACAGTTCTTTACTTGGGGGGGTGGAATCTTTCTATTCCAAACCTATTTGATCCTGAGTTATTTGACATAAATCAAAGAGGGAAGGTTTTTGGAACAATAATCGGTATCTTTATTACACTGGCTAAAACTTATTTGTTCTTATTCATTTCTATTGCAACAAGATGGACTTTACCAAGACTGAGAATGGACCAACTATTAAATCTTGGATGGAAATTTCTTTTACCTATTTCTTTGGGTAATCTATTATTAACGACTTCGTTCCAACTTCTTTCACTGTAAAGGAATAGAATATTCTATTCTTCATAACTTGTCTCAAACAAGAGAAATAAACGAGAAAATTTATTTATAGATATTCCGACATGTTCCCTATGCTAACTCGGTTCTTGAACTCTGGTCAACAAACAATACGAGCTGCCAGGTACATTGGTCAAGGTTTCGTGATTACCTTGTCCCATGCAAATCGTTTACCTGTAACTATTCAATACCCCTACGAAAAATTGATTACATCAGAACGTTTCCGAGGCCGAATCCACTTTGAATTTGATAAATGCATTGCTTGTGAAGTATGTGTTCGTGTATGTCCTATAGATTTACCCGTTGTAGATTGGAAATTGCAAATGGATATTCGAAAGAAACGATTACTTAATTACAGTATTGATTTTGGAATTTGTATATTTTGTGGTAATTGTGTTGAGTATTGTCCAACAAATTGTTTATCAATGTCCGAAGAATATGAGCTTTCTACTTATAATCGTCATGAATTGAATTATAATCAAATTGCTTTAGGTCGGTTACCGGTCTCAATAATTGAAGATTACACAATTCGAACAATTTCTTCGAATTTACCTCAACTCAACAATGTATAAAACTCTCGCTTTACAAAACATTTATAAATTCAAAAAAAAAAAAGCTTTTGAAATTTTTTGGAGTTAAAGGGATCAGGTTTTTGCTTGGTGAATACAGAAGAACGGTTAGTTGGTGAGGGTCGTGGCTTGATTTTCATTTAAAATGACTTTCTATTCGAATAATGTAATAATATAAAATATAAAGATAAAGTTTTAACCTTTGCTTTCGAAACAAAAAAAAAGCAGTCCTGTATTTACATCAATCCAAATCATCCCGATTCATTCAAATTCAATTAAATTAATATGTATATGTTAAAATAAAAAAAAAAGGATAACTTCTTTTTTCCTGGTCAGGTCAACAAAGACATGAAATATTTCGATTTTTTTGATAAAATCAAATGGATTTACCCGGACCAATACACGATTTTCTTTTAGTCTTTCTAGGATCGGGTCTTATATTAGGAAGTCTGGCAGTAGTATTACTTCCGAATCCAATTTATTCGGCCTTTTCGTTGGGATTGGTTCTTTTTTGTATATCCTTATTCTATATTCTATCGAACTCCTATTTTGTAGCTGCTGCGCAGCTCCTTATTTATGTAGGAGCTATAAATGTTTTAATAATTTTTGCTGTGATGTTTATGAATGGTTCAGAATATTACAAAGATTTTCACCTTTGGACCGTTGGGGATGGGGTTACTTCAATGATTTGTACAAGTCTTTTTATTTCACTAATTACTACTATTCCAGATACGGCCTGGTATGGGATCAGCTGGACTACAAAATCAAATCATATTTTAGAACAAGATTTGATAAGTAATAGCCAACAAATTGGAATTCATTTAGCAACGGATTTTTTTCTTCCATTTGAACTCATTTCAATAATCCTTTTAGTCGCTTTAATAGGTGCTATTTCTATAGCTCGTCAATAAGAAATCAACAAGTAATTCAAATCGAATTAACTAACACAAAAGCTATAATTTGTTAATTTGAATTACTTTTTTTTTTAATCGAATAGAAAGGCTTTCGTTTTATATCGATCTATTACCAATCGATTTTCCTGTTTCATATTTGTTATTTGTTAGAATCGAGTCTATTCAATTATTGTTCAGATTAAAACGAATCAAAATTGATAAGGAGTTGATTAATGATGCTCGAACATATACTTGTTTTGAGTGCCTATTTATTTTCTGTTGGTATCTATGGATTGATCACAAGTCGAAATATGGTTAGAGCCCTTATGTGCCTTGAACTTCTATTAAATTCAGTTAATATAAATTTTGTAACATTTTCTGATATTTTTGATAATCGTCAATTAAGAGGAGACATTTTTTCCATTTTTGTTATAACTATTGCAGCCGCTGAAGCAGCTATTGGACCGGCTATTGTTTCATCAATTTATCGTAACAAAAAATCAACTCGTATTAACCAATCAAACTTGTTGAATAAATAGTATTCATTGTACCGGTGGAAAATTGAATATTTAGAAATAAGTTCAAATTAATAGGTTTGAGACCTGTAAGGTATGATTGTGGTTGCAAAAACACAAGAAATCAAAGTATTTTGGTCCTTTTTGATAAAGAAATTTGGAAGAAAATTGATTATGATCACTCATTGATTCGTCCGGTATCTAACTTATAGGATTCATTTATAAGTTAGTTTACTAGATCGAAAATTTATGACGTTCAAAATGGATAGATCCAATGTCACATTCAGTAAAGATTTATGATACATGTATAGGATGTACCCAATGTGTCCGGGCGTGCCCCACCGATGTATTAGAAATGATACCTTGGGATGGATGTAAAGCTAAACAAATCGCTTCTGCCCCAAGGACCGAAGACTGCGTTGGTTGTAAGAGGTGTGAATCCGCGTGTCCAACGGATTTTTTGAGTGTTCGGGTTTATTTATGGCATGAAACAACTCGCAGTATGGGTCTAGCTTATTGATACATTCTTATTGATACATTCCATAAAACTCTACTTGAATCCATTTTTCTTTTTTTTTTTACCGACAAAATCCGTGCTCAATTGAATTTGATTTTGAGCACGGATTTTTATGGCCCAAGCGTATCTTGTCTTTACCACGAACCATTTTCCTTGTTTAACAATAATTGTGGTTTTGCCAATATTTGCAGGTTGCTTAATTTTTTTTCTTCCACATAGGGGAAATAGAGTAATACGTTGGTATACTATATGTATGTGTATTTTAGAGCTTCTTCTAACGACTTATGCATTTTGCTATCATTTTCAATCAGACGACCCATTAATCCAACTAATAGAGGATTATAAATGGATCCTTTTTTTGGATTTTCATTGGAGATTAGGAATAGATGGACTCTCGATAGGACCCATTTTACTAACGGGATTCATCACTACTTTAGCTACTTTAGCGGCTTGGCCAGTGACTCGAGATTCTCGATTATTTCATTTCCTGATGTTAGCAATGTACAGTGGACAAATAGGATTATTTTCTTCTCGAGATCTTTTACTTTTTTTTCTCATGTGGGAGTTAGAATTAATTCCCGTTTATCTACTTGTATCCATGTGGGGAGGAAAAAAACGCCTGTATTCGGCTACAAAATTTATTTTGTACACGGCAGGGGGTTCTATTTTTCTTTTAATGGGAGTTCTGGGTGTCGGTTTATATAGTTCTACTGAACCAACATTAAATTTTGAAATATTGGCTAATCAGTCCTATCCCGCGGCCTTGGAAATATTATTTTATAGTGGATTTTTTCTTGCTTTTGCTGTCAAATTACCAATCATACCCCTACATACATGGTTACCAGATACCCACGGAGAAGCGCATTATAGTACTTGTATGCTTCTAGCCGGAATCTTATTAAAAATGGGAGCGTATGGATTAGTTCGGATCAATATGGAATTTTTTCCTCATGCTCATTCTCTATTTTCTCCTTGGTTGATAATAGTGGGCGCAATGCAAATAATCTATGCAGCTTCAACATCTCTGGGTCAACGGAATTTAAAAAAAAGAATAGCCTATTCCTCTGTATCTCATATGGGTTTTATAATTATAGGAATTGGTTCTATCACGGATATGGGGCTCAACGGAGCCCTTTTACAAATAATCTCTCATGGATTTATCGGTGCTGCACTTTTTTTCTTGGCCGGAACAACTTATGATAGAATACGTCTTCTTTATCTTGATGAAATGGGTGGAATAGCTATCCCAATGCCAAAAATGTTCACGATGTTCAGTAGTTTTTCGATGGCCTCCCTCGCATTACCAGGTATGAGTGGTTTTGTTGCCGAATTAATAGTATTTTTTGGATTAGTTACTAGTCCAAAATTTCTTTTCATGACAAAAATCCCAATTACTTTTGTAATGGCAATTGGAATGATATTAACCCCTATTTATTTATTATCTATGTTACGCCAGATGTTCTATGGATACAAGATATTTAACGGCCCAAACTCTTATTTTTTTGATTCTGGGCCGCGAGAATTATTTCTTTCAATATCTATTTTTTTACCCGTACTCGGTATTGGTATATACCCAGATTTCGTTCTTTCACTATCAGTTGAAAAGGTTGAAGTTATCCTATCTAATTCTTTTTATAGATCGTTTTTTTATTGATAAAAAAATGAAAAAACGATCTTATCGTTTCCAAAGAGGTTCGTTGTACAATGAAAAAAAAAGAAGGCTTTTTCTTCTCTTGTGTTAAGTAAAAAAAAATAAATTTGAACTAGAACTGGCGAGAGTGCCGCGAATCAAAGTCACGGGGCTCTCGCTAGTTCACACAAAATGATATTCATATGCGTTGTATGCTTTTCTATTCCTATTCGTAAGTAGTAAGCTTTTTGAATTTAATTAGATGTTAATGTAAATGAACCATAACTATGTAACCCTATTCCTAATAGATTTACGCCAAAATAGCATATCCAAATTATAAGAAACCCAATAAACGCTACAATTGCTGAATTTGTACCCTTCCATTTTATATTTGTTTGAGTATGTAAATAAATTGCAAATATGATCCAAGTAATAAAGGCCCAAGTTTCTTTTGGGTCCCAACTCCAATAGGATCCCCATGCTTCGTTAGCCCATACTGCTCCAGAAAGAATTCCTATCGTTAAAAAGAGAAATCCTAGACTAATAACCCGATAACTCCAATAATCCAATTGTTGAATCAATTGCGACTTATAATAATTTATTGGAGAAAAAAAAGAAGTTTTTTGTAAAACATTTTTTCCTTTTCCTTCATTCATGTATTTGACTTTACCAAGTAAAAATGACTCATTTAAATTTAATAAACGATTATTCGTAGAAAAAAATCTTCTATTTTTTCTAACTGTAATGACTAGAAGTGATACTGATAATAATGATCCACATAAAAGGGCTACATATCCTAATATCATCATACTTACATGCATTATTAACCACTCGGACTGAAGAGCGGGTACTAATATTGTGGATTCGTGTATTTCAGTTAAAAGACCTGAGGTAGCAAATCCCTGGGAAAAAATAACACTTGGGCGAATTATTGTGTTTAGAATATTTTTTTCTTTTTTGAAATATGGAACGATATAAATAAAAGAAAAACTCCATGAAAGGAAGATTAACGATTCATATAAATCACTTAGTGGAAAATGTTTTGAATAAATCCAACGAGAAATTAATAATCCTGTTATACACAAAAAGATCATTATCATGCCCTTTTCGGATGAATCATATAGTTTTACGATTTCATCGACAAAAAAAGTTATCAAATGAATTGTAATTAGAATTGAAACAGTCGCAAAAGAAATATGAGTTAATATATGCTCTAAAGTTGAAAATATCATAAAAAAAAGTTCCTTAATTATAAAATCGAAATCCGAAATTGAATTCATTATTATTCATTATAGGATCTATTTTATTTTTTTAGGACATGTCATGCCGCCACTCGGACTCGAACCGAGATGCTCTAGCACTGCTTCCTAAGAGCAGCGTGTCTACCAATTTCACCATAGCGGCTTGTCTTGACCCTATAATAGCCTATGAATAAGAAATCGTCTAGATTTAAGAATGCAATATTTTGTTGGAAAGATTCAAATTGATGAATACAAATTTCTTCAAATATGTAATTGAAGGTTCATTGTTTTAGTTTTATTGTGGGTTTTAGACTTGGAACTCTTGTAAAAGCAGCAAGTTTTACTATGCATTAAGCCCCCCCAAAAAAACATTTTTTAAAATTTACCGTTTTTGAGTTATTTGATTTTAATTTCAAAAAGTACAACCCAAAAATCTGTTTTATGAATGAACCAAAAAAGATTTTAGATTATTCAAAATTCACACCCATTTATCCAGAATATTTTCATTAAGTGTTTTTGCGTGAATTGATGGGGAGAGATATATGGGCTCTATATAAGAATTTATAGAAATTAAAAAGTAAGAAAGTTGTGCAAAAAATATTTATAGTACAAATAGATTGATGGGAAAAAAAGACTCCCGTCCTGGCAAGAAAATATACGAAAATTTAAATCAAGTATCTTGTGTTTTTTTTTTGTTAAAAAAACTTTGTTTGAATTCGGTCAAAGTAACCAGAAGAATTCCATTTCCCATTGATTAATTTACCAGGAAATGGAATTGGGGAATTTTTTTTTGAAACGGAAGCGTTCCATTTTTGAGTCAGGTCGATTTATATTGTTCTAAGGTTTTCCGCTTTATTTCTTAATAACTTATTTTTTGATTTTATTTGTCTGTCGCACAAAAAAACTTTTTGAAGTCCCGGTAGAAAGAGATTTCCCTAAAGAAAATGCTTTTAACGCCGCCCAATAGCCTTTCCCTTTCCAAAAATTTTTACGAATACGCTTTTTTGATGCAGAAGTACGTTTTTTTGGAACTGCCATTTAAATAAAATGAAGAGATTACTCATTCGTATAGCTGGATGTGAAAGACATCTATTGTTCAAAAAAAAATCTGCGCTTTTCTAGATAATTTTTTTTTCTAAAATTCTAAAAGAATAGACTGTGAACGATATGGTAAAATCGCATAAAATTTTTCTAAAAAAAAAGAAGAATATTTTGAGTAACTTGTCCAAATTTGACTTGAATTTTCAAACTAGAAGGAGACTCATAATTAATCTTTGTCTTTCATATGATTTGACCAATTGGAACTTCTTGATTTGAATATTTGCAATATTTACAAGAAGTTTAGAAAGAATAAGTAAAAAGAAATAAAAAAAATATTTTTATATTTAAGTTAGTGCATATTTTCATTTTTTTATTGACTCCTTTCAAAAGAAGTAAAATCCGATAAATCGGAAACAATTAATTATGTAATTATGAATTTCAATTTTCTTATGCAACAAACATATCAATATGGGTGGATTTTACCTTTCGTTCCACTTCCAGTTCCTATGTTAATAGGAGTGGGCCTTCTTCTTTTTCCGACAGCAACAAAAAATCTTCGTCGTATGTGGGCTTTTCCAAGTATTTTATTGTTAAGTATAGTCATGATTTTTTCAACTAATCTGTCTATTCAGCAAGTAAATAGCAGTTCTATCCACCAATATGTATGGTCTTGGACACTCGATAATGATTTTTCTTTAGAATTCGGCTGCTTGATCGATCCACTTACTTCTATTATGTCAATGTTAATCACTACTGTTGGAATCATGGTTCTTATTTATAGTGATAATTATATGGCTCACGATCAAGGATACTTGAGATT